ATATAAGACTAGATGAATATTAAGAGGACTCTTCCAACTAGATAAAAATCTATCATGGTCAGCAAAGTTGTTTCTTTATTTGTGTTTGCTCTGTTAGTTAATAATTTCATTAAGAAAAACAAACTAAATAAATGGAAAATAAAAATTGATAGAATTCTTTTTATTTTTTCTTCAAATCCAAAAAATTTCTCTTTTTTTTATACATAGGTCGTCGATTCGGCATTGGAAAAAGGGCTGGGTGCCCCTCTAGTAAATGGTTCAAACTATTTTATCGATATGAGTGTTCTATATCAGATAAATTCTACACTAGCTATTTCCCGTTTAAAGCATTTCGAGACTAATACTAATGTAGTTGTAGAAAGAGTACCCCTTTTTGCCCGGACTTCAAGCAGTTTAGCTTTAACCGTGTTAATGGTCTCACATTATTGGTCTATAGAGAATCAAAGTAAATTTACCAATGAGTCGCGAAATGCTATGGTTCTTCCATATGATTTCTGAAGTTATTCAGAAGTAATTCGTCGAGATCGTGCACCTTTTCTTATTTATCCAAAAAAATACTAAAAAATATTCTAAAGTGCAGCCGGATAGATCCAATCTATTCTTGAAATAGACAACTCGCACACACTCCCTTTCCAAAAAAAATCAATACACCAACCACTACAGTTAGATTTATTAGATTTGTTGCTAAAATATCGGTATTAAGCCCGAAACTCCCAGCGAATGGCCAGTGAGCTAAAAACACGAAAGAATAAGTTACATTTTTCATATGCTCTCCTCTTATAGATAGGACGAACAAAGAAGAAAGTTTTTCGATCACTTACTTCGCTCGCCCTTTTTTAATCGGTTTTTTTAATGCAATTTTTTTTTATGCAAATAGATTTAATCTAATAATTTCTTTTAGATTAAGTCTTAGGTTTCGTTTGACCTGTGAAAAATCTCCTTTGTTGAAATGAAATGTTCCCAAAATTCCTAATCCTAAAAGAAAAGGAAAAAGACTTTCCACTGTCCTAAACAAAGAACGGGAAGGAAGAGGGGGAGGGTATCCTCTAAATTGATCATGCTCAAATCAGCCCTTCCTGGGGTTTCTGGGGTATTGTCTGTCCTGATAAATACAAAATTCCCGGAATAATATAATAAATAGGAATAAAGTATTGATATACTTGGAATTACAGAAGCAAATGCCAATGTACTAAAAAAAGAAAAAGTATCTAATCTAAAGGACTCATTTTCTTTTTTAGGATTAAACAAAAGGGTTCGCAAATAAAAGCGCTAGTGCCACAACCAGTCCATAAATTGTTAAAGCTTCCATAAAAGCTAGACTAAGCAATAAAGTACCTCGTATTTTACCTTCTGCTTCTGGCTGTCTCGCAATACCTTCTACAGCTTGTCCTGCAGCAGTACCTTGACCAACTCCGGGCCCAATCGAAGCAAGCCCTACGGCCAATCCAGCAGCAATAACGGAAGCGGCAGCAATTAGTGGATTCATGGTGAGTTCCTCGTGTCAAAAAAAAAGAAATGGTTAAGGATACAATCAACCAAGAAATTTTCTAACTTCTAAACTCTATTGGGTAGAAATAACTAATTAAGTACAAATAAATGATAATCAAAATCGTCCGAATTACTTCGAGATCTCGTTTTTAGTTTCTAATCATTAGAGGTTTGTGTAAATCCATATGATTCTCATTATTCTATTTCTCTTTCTTTTCAACCAATCACTCTTTCATTCCATCCTTTTTTTTACTCTTCGATATCCTTGAGTTCCCTTTTTTTACCTTCATCTAAATAATAAAAGACGAAATACAGGAAGAACCCGTATTGAAATCGAACTAATCCAAATCCAATAGGAATCAAATCAAGATATAAAATTGCTAACAATATGCTGCATAGAACTATATATGGAATCCAGTTCCATATAGAATTCCCTTCTATATATCGGATTAGATAATGAATCTAACTTAGGAATAAAAAAAATCCCATATAATATACATTTGTTTCTTCTATTTTATTTGCGTATTTTCTCATTTTCTATTGAATCCGATTCTAAAATCATTCCTTAGAAAGCCGCACAAAAGATGACTGTCTTATAGGCATTAAGGATATAGATCTAACCCAACTCGGCCCCTGCATATATACTTTACCCGTAATATAGTCTATTCTCTCCCCTACAACTCTAGGTTGTATATTCATACGCATTTCGAACTATTTAGTTTTCCAACTAAGAGGATTATCCGGAATCATGCATGAATTGGGCTAAGCTAAAAAAAAAAAAGACTATTTCGAAAACTAGTCAATTCAATGATGACCTTCCATGGATTCACCTATATAAGCTGCGGCTAACGTTGCAAAAATAAGAGCTTGAATACCGCTTGTAAATAATCCAAGAAACATGACCGGTATAGGGACTACTAAGGGGACTAAAGAAACAAGAACAACAACGACTAATTCATCCGCCAATATATTTCCGAAAAGTCGAAAACTAAGCGATAATGGTTTTGTGAAATCTTCTAGGATGTTAATTGGTAAAAGGATTGGAGTTGGTTTAATATATTTCTCGAAATAACTCAATCCTTTTTTGCTAAGACCCGCATAAAAATATGCCGCTGATGTTAGTAAAGCTAAAGCAACGGTAGTATTTATATCATTTGTAGGCGCTGCTAATTCCCCATGGGGTAACTCTATAATTTTCCAAGGTAAAAGAGCACCCGACCAATTCGAAACAAAAATAAAAAGGAACATAGTTCCAATAAAGGGAACCCAGGGACCATATTCTTCTCCAATCTGAGTTTTGCTCAAGTCTCGAATAAATTCAAGGACATATTCGAAGAAATTCTGACCGTCGGTCGGGATGGTTTGTGGATTCCGAACAGCTATGATAACTGAACCTAGCAAAATAGTAATTACGACCCAAGAAGTGATGAGTACTTGGGCATGAATTTGAAAACCTCCTATTTGCCAATAGAAGTGTTGGCCTACTTCTACACCCGATATATCATATAACCCCTTGAGTGTTTTAATGGAACATGGTGTAATATTCATATTGTCCTCTGATAAAAATTGAACTTCAAAAAAGGAATTCTTTTGATTCAAGCATCTCTTTCTCAACTCAGCAACTTGAAGTATTAATCTTATATTTAGGATACCAAGAAATCACATCAGATCATAATATATATCAATACCCTCTAATATATATCAATATTCCCCTTCTTTTATCTATGCAAAACAAAAAAGAATAGTAACAGATTCTATAAATCTACGCAGTTGCTTAAGAATTCACTATTCTTCTTAATCAACGATTTCTTATATAGAGAGAACGGCCCTCAGAAATTGCAAATACTAATTTGTTAAGAATTAATCGAATTGAAGTCATAGTGTCATCGTTGGCAGGAATCGATATATTCGCGAGATCCGGGTCACAATTTGTATCGACTAAAGAAATAGTAGGAATCCCCAAAATGGCACATTCCCGAAGAGCTATATACTCTTTTTGCTGATCAAGGACGATCACAATGTCAGGCAACCTCGTCATATATTTGATCCCGCCGAGATATCTTTGCAAGGTAGATAATTTTCTCTTTAAGATTGCCGCATCTCTTTTTGGGAGATGGTGGAATTTTCCCATTTTTTCTTCTGCTCTTAAGTCTCTAAATTGAGAAAGTCTAGTTTTGGTAATTGACCAATTCGTTAACATACCACTGAACCACTTTTTATTAACATAATGACAACGAGATCTTATTGCAGCTGATGCTACTAAATCCGCTGCTCTTTTTTTGGTACCAACAATTAAGAAGCTTTTTCCCTGACTTGCTGCATCAAAAACTAAATCACAAGCTTCTGATAAAAAACGAGCTGTTCTAGCGAGATTTGTAATATGAGTACCTTTACGCTTTGCCGAGATGTAAGGGGCCATTTTAGGATTCCATTTCTTAATACCATGACCAAAATGAACTCCCGCTTCTATCATCTCTTTCAAATTGATGTTCCAATATCTTCTTGTCATTTTTTCCACACTTCCTTTTGATTTTTTCTTTTTTTCGTCTTACCATTACGGAATTAATTTCTTTTTGAAGATTAAGAAAGAGCCGAAATAGCTTGAAATAAATAATAATTGTTCCAATGGAACCTTCTACTCAGAATTGACCATTGATACACGGTATAAACATAGCCTTAATGAATTAACTGACTTCTTTTACTTATTAATGAAAATTTAATTAAAATACAAAATCAAAAATCAGACCTGTTAGCATTCTAAGGTCAAAAGTATAGTTTAAATTAAAGTAAAAAAAAGCTTTATGTATACTTAAATCATATAAATAGGGGTAAACAGGGCTTCTGATGTTTCATAGAAATTGTTTGTTACGTCAGAATCAGAAGAAACTAATTCTGTATGCAGAAACAAAATATCTCTCATTTCCGACGCGAATAGATTTTTTTTTTGAATTTCGAAATAAACGTTCTTGTCTTGTGGGGAACGATGCACAAATTTTTGGAATCCGGTACCAACAGGTATAATCCCCCCCAGAACTACGTTTTCTTTTAGGCCTTTCAACCAATCAATACGACCTCGTAGGGCAGCTTTTGCTAAAACTCGAGCAGTTTCTTGAAAACTTGCTTCAGATATGAAACTTTGGGTATTCAGGGAAGCCCTTGTTATTCCCAATAAGATTGCCCGATAATAGATCGATTCATCTAAAGCCCGCCCTGCTCGTTCCGCTCGCAATAGTCCTATTAATTCCCCAGGTAAAAAAACATTAGACATTCCATCTTCGGAAACCCTTACTTTTGATGTTACTTGGCGTATAATAATCTCTATATGTCTATTATGGATTTGTACCCCTTGGGATCGATAAACCTTTTGTATCTTATTAACCAAAGAGATACGACTTTGGGCTATGGTTAGCTCAGCTCCAATCAAGAATCCCCAGGGAACCCCAAGAATTCTTGGTATACGTTCATTCCAATCCTCAATTCTCCTTTCGAGATTCGGCGATAGTGAATCAATTGAACGCGCTTCGAAGATTTGTTCTACTTTTGGAAGACCTTGCGTTATATCACTAGATCTCGATTTTTCATATATAAACGTAACTAACCTATCTCCTTTGTAAAGGATTTTTCCATAATGACCATGAACAGTTGCTCCTATAGTGGCCAAATAAGGCTTAGCTGCTCTTAGAACAAAGGAGTCCATATTAACAATGAAAATTTGACCTGATTTTTTTATGTGCGATTTAAATAGACATACATTTTCACAAATAAATTGTCCAAGGTGAATTATTGCCGATGTCTCTTCCCATGAGTCATGATGGAGAAAGTGCCAATTCAAATGGAATGGCTCCAACATGATGTTACTGTCGAAATTCAAAATCCTTTTTTTTTCGTCTATTAAAGAGTATTTAAGCACTTGAAGTACTTGGAAGGTTTGTTTCAAATTGTCAAGGAACAAGTATTTTTTTAACAAGATCTGATTATGTGTTAATAAATAGTAAGATGAAGAAAAATTCGATATACTAGGTACAATAGCGCCTAAGAGCCCAAAAATATCTCGAATAGGAATTCTAGGATTCGATTCTTTTACCGCATTGGGATATTTCGAATTCTTGAATAAACCAATTCGAGAACAGTTGGATGCCGACAAAATCATCAAAGAAGGATATTCTTTATTTCGATTCAACAAGGTGCCAATAGCTTCTTGATGTTGGCTAAGTGATTGAACCTTCGCCTTGGAATAAAAGGAATTGGTATTGTTGCGATCTAACCTATTATTGGGAATCAGTCCTACACTTGTCCTATCATACCTTCTTCGTGTATACGAAGTAGTAGACTTGCCTAATTCAATTCTTAGGAAATCACGACTCAGATCATTTGTTCTTACCTCAACAAGAGAAGCACGAGCCCCCTCTTTTTCTTCTTGTTCCCAATTCACTACTAAGCAAGTTCGAACGAATTGACTATTCGTGTGATAAATTCTTTGAGTTAACTTGCTATTTTCATGAGAAATAAAATTGACAAGTCGAAGTTGGAGATTATCCTCTTCTTGCAGGAGATCCCGCGGGAAAAGTGTTGCTAAATTTTTCCCTTCGTCCATTTGATATGCGACTGCAGGTCGAACCGAAACAAAATACTTTTCCTTGCTTTTGAGAATTTTTTTCCGTTGAACATAAACCCAATTTTTCCTTTTTTTTGATTCCTTAGAATCTTTTTTTTCTCTTTCTGGTGGTATCAAACTGCCACCTAATATCTTATCTGCCTCTTCAGGAAAATGAATATCTCCGGAAAAGATTTTGAGTTCCGTATGGCTTTTTTTTCTCTTCACTCGGACCAATCCACCTAGTCTACTTCTTGTATTTTTTGTGAGTTGTGTATCGACTCCAATAATACTATTGTCAAGTACCTTTAGGGATGAGGATCTCGGCAAGATATGCAGTTCTTGAAGAATGAAAAAAAACCGATCTACTTCTTTTTGGTATTTTAGACTAAATTCTTTTGTTCCTCGATGCTCAATAAAACCCTCTTTTTTTAAGATGGAATCTTCCTCCGGGCTCCCATATTCGTCTTCTGAGTCTTCCTCTGAGTCTTCTTCTAAAGTCCCATATTCCTTCTCTGAGCCATCTTCAGAGCCCCCATAATCTTCTTCTGAGTCTTCCTCTAGAGTCCTATATTCGTCTTCTAGGATTTCATATTCGCCCTCTCCCTCTCGAGTCTTATATTCGTTCTCTGGGCTCCCGTATTCTTCCTCTGAGTCTTTCTCTAGAGTCTTATATTCGTCCTCTAGGATCCCATATTCACCTTCTAGGGTTTCATATTCGTCCTCTAGAGTCCTATATTCGTCTTCTAGGATTTCATATTCGCCCTCTCCTTCTCGGGTCCTATATTCGTTCTCTCGGCTCTCATATTCGTCCTCTGAGTCTTCCTCTCGAGTCCTATACTCTTCCTCTCGGGTTCGATATTCTTCCTCTAGGGTCCTATATCTAAATTTCACAATTCCTGAACTCCTTTTATCTTTTCTGTATCGTGGATCGTCAAAATAAGCAAAAATAGTATTTCTACGTAAAACACCCAAAAAGGGTATTTCAATTGAAATACCCAAACAGGATATTAGCTCTTTCTCTTGTTCTTGATGATATTGTAATGGAACGACAAACCTATTTCTTCGCTTTTTCGCCAACAAATCCGAATTATCTTGAAGAATAGAAGGATAGACAAAATTCCAATGACCGTTGGACACGATTCGATCTGGCGTTAAATAATCAAGAATTTCCTTATTTTTTTTACCAAAAGTATCCAAGAGTCTATGGCTTACTTGATCATTAGCCATTGATAGGTCAAAGATATATCTTCCATGAACAGAAAAAGAATAAGTATTCATTTGATCTTGATCCTTGTGGAGCGAAAAAGATGCTATACTGGATCTGCACATACTTACTGACAATATCCATAAATGGCTTGTTTTTGGTAATCGACGAAGATTACCATATTGATATTCGGGCGCATGGTAAACATCAGTACTCCAGTGCATTTCCCCGTCTGATTCGGCATAAATATGCTTTTGTATCTTTTCTTTAAAATGTAAAGTGGACGTTCCGGCACGAATCTCCGCAATTACTTGTTCGGATTCTACATATTGATCATTTTGCACTAGAATCAAGCTTTTTAACGGAATATTCACACTATGTAGAATATCCTGACTCTGAATAGTTACATGCAAGTCTATATAGCATAGAAAAGCAGGTTGCCCATGACGGGTACGTGTGGGGTGAACCAAATCCTCATTGAATTGGATTTTTCCATTCGAGGGGGATCGTACAAGGTCGGCAGTACCCCCTGTGAATACTCCACCAGTATGAAAAGTTCTTAATGTTAGTTGAGTCCCTGGCTCCCCAATTGATTGACCCGCAATAATACCTACAGCTTCCCCCAATTCGACCAGATCCCCATGAGTGGGACTCCGCCCATAACATAATTGACAGATCCAAGATGTGCTCCGGCAAGTAAAGGGGGTTCTAATATATATTGGTTTTGCTCGAAACGGTTGTGCTCGAAAGGCAGTTATGAATCGATTGACTAATCCAATTCCAATATCTTGATTTCGAGCAGCAATGCATCGTGAACCAATATATATATCGTCTGCTAATACACGACCAATTAGTGTTTGGACAAAAAGTTTTTCCGTCATCCCATTGTGAGGACTAACAGAAATACCTCGGATAGTACCACAATCTCTTCTACGGACAATAATATGTTGAACTACTTCAACAAGTCTACGTGTAAGATAGCCAGCATCCGCTGTTCGTACAGCAGTATCTACAACCCCTTTTCGGGCTCCGTAGCAGGAAATTATATATTCTGTCAAAGAAAGTCCCTCGCGTAAATTGCTTTGAATAGGTAAATCAATCATTTGTCCTTGAGGATCCGCCATTAACCCTCTCATACCTACTAATTGGTGTACCTGAGATGCATTTCCTCTGGCTCCTGAAAAAGACATTAGATAGACTGGATTAGAAGGATCCGTTATTCGAAAATTCGAATTCATTTCTTGTTTCAAATATTCACTTGTAGCATACCAGATCTCAACAGATTGGCGTAATTTTTCTACCGCGTGTACAGCCCCATAATAATAGTGTTTCTCCAAAAGAAAACTCTGTTGTTCCGCGTCTTGAACTAACCATCCTTTAGAGGGTATTGTTAAAAGATCCTCGATTCCTAAAGAAATCGATGTAGTAGTGGCTTGATGGAAGCCCAGAGTCTTTATTTGATCCAGTATATGGGATGTATATCCCATTCCGAAATGATCTATTAATCTGCTAATAAGTCGTTTTATAGCAGTTCCGTCTATCTCTTTATTATGAAAGACCAAGTTGGCCCGTTCCGCCATACATAAGTACCCCCTTTTTTGGCTGAGTAGGATTCGACAATTGCTGAGTAGGATTCGACAATGGGCCTGAGTCAGTGATTCGAAAACTAAATTTACTCCCTTTCCTCAATCTCAATCTGGATTTGCGCGGCAAAAAAGATGGTACTAGCGAAATCGGAATGCCCCCCGAAAGGGGCATCGCCGAATCTAACTTCCTTGTTTAGATAGTGTATGAATAGGCCCGACTAAATCCTTGTATGGCTTCCTCTATTTCTCTATAAAAAGAAATATGACCAAGAGTGGTTCGAATGTATATAGAACGGATTTCTTTTTTTCTATTTCCCACTACTAGATAATGGGCATAAATCTCATGATAAGTCCCAAAAGATTCATATTGAACTTCAATCGGAACTTCTCTTGACCCAACGATGCGTTGATCTAGTTTCCATCGGAGCCACAAGGGACTGTTTAAACCGATCCGTTTCTGTCTATAAGCTCCCAGTGCATCATAGGAACTAGAAAAAAGGGGTTCTTTATCTTTCGTATACTTATAATAATTGTTATTATTGTAATTTACTTTTTTATTTGGAGAGTTTCCGCAACTATTATATCTATTTGCACAAATACCTCGACGGCTTCCAATTGTTAATACATAAAGTCCGATAAGCATGTCTTGAGTTGGCACGCAAATAGGATCTCCAATAGCGGGAGACAGGAGATTCATATGAGAAAACATAAGTAAACGGGCTTCCGCCTGAGCTTCCAAGGATAAAGGTAGATGAACAGCCATTTGATCCCCATCAAAGTCCGCATTGAAACCCTTACACACTAATGGATGTAAACAAATAGTACGCCCCTCTACTAAAGTGGGTTGGAAGGCCTGTATGCCTAATCTATGCAGGGTAGGTGCTCTGTTCAACAGTACAGGATGTCCCCGCATAACTTCTTGAAGTATTTCCCATACAATGGGTTCTTTTTCCCAAATTTTCCTTTTAGCAATCCTGACATTAGAAGTAGCGCGTTTCGTGATTAAATCACGAATTACAAATAGCTGAAAAAGCTTTATTGCTATCTCTAGAGGTAATCCACATTGATGTAATGAAAGCGAAGGACCCACAACAATGACAGAACGCCCCGAGTAATCGACCCGTTTCCCAAGCAAAGTCTCGCGAAACCTCCCCTCTTTACCCTCAATTACATCTGAAAGTGATTTGTATACTTTATTGTGACCATCCCTTGTGGGTTGCCCGCGGGACCCACTATCAAGAAGTGTATCCACGGCTTCTTGTACTAATTTTTCCTGGCACATTACTAAATCTGCTGGTGCTAATTCACTTCTTTTTAATAGATAGGCAAGGTTGTTGTTCCGACGGATAACTCTCTTATAAAGTTCATTAATATCCGAAGTCACTACTTTATCCCCAGACCTATAAACAATGGGTCTCAATTCGGGAGGAAGAACCGGTAATAAGCACAAAACCATCCATTCTGGTTCTACATTTGTTTGAATAAAATGTTTCGCCAATTGCATGCGTCTAATCAAAAAAACTTTTCTTATTCGTCTTTTTCTATCTTCCCATTCATCTCCACTATACCCCTCGTCTTCTAATTCCTTCCATTCAACCAAGGAATTCTCTATAATAATTCGCAAATCCAAATCCGCTAATTGTTCTCTAATAGCACCTGCTCCTGTCGCAATTTCCCGATTTCGAAATGTTGCAAAGCCTGGGGTAGAAAAAAAGGGAGAAATACTGTGGTTACAGGATAAAATTTCATCTTCGAATAAACCCCGTAATCGTAAGAAAGTAGGTTTTTTAGCGCTGGGCCTAGCAAAAGAGAAATCGCCATATACTAGGCCCTCCAATTTCTTAAGGGGTTTATCTAAAAGATTCGCGATATAACTAGGAAGACCTTTCAAATACCACACATGAGTCACTGGACATGCCAGTTTTATGTAGCCCATTTGATATCTTCGTACCCGAGAATCAACAAATTCTACCCCGCATTTTTGGCAAAATCTTTCGTCTTCGTTTTCAGCTATGCTCGCTCGAGAATTTCCACAAGCACAAATTCCGCTTTTTATGGGTCCAAAGATTCTTTCGCAGAACAATCCATCTTTTTCTGGTTTATCGGTTTTATAATGAAAAGTGGAGGGCCTTGTGACTTCGCCAACGACTTCCCCATTAGGTAGGATTTTTTTAGCCCAAGCCTTTATTTGTTGAGGGGAAACGAGTCCAATTTGAAGTTGTTTATGTTTATATTGGTCAATCATAAAATAGAAATAAGAAAAGAATTTATATTGATTCTGATCAAACATCCTCCCTATTAACCTGGAAGTTCTTCTCAGATACAAGGAAATGGTTCAGTTCTAGAGCCAAAGATCGTAGTTCTCGAACGAGCACTCGAAAAGATTCTGGAGGATCCTCGTGATTAGGCACTCTTTTTCCCCAGATCGTAGCATTAAGTATTTCTTGGCGAGCTATAAGATGATCAGATTTATAAGTAAGTATCTCTTGTAAAATATGAGCAACACCAAATCCTTCTAAAGCCCAAACTTCCATTTCTCCTACTCGTTGTCCCCCTTGCTTGGCTCTTCCTCTAACGGGTTGTTGGGTAACAAGTGAGTAGGGCCCAGTAGAACGTCCATGAATTTTCTCATCAACTTGATGAATTAATTTTAAGATATAGGACTTCCCTATTAGAACAGGCTGTTCGAAGGGATCTCCTGTTCTTCCATCAAATATTCTGCTTTTTCCCGGGTACTCGGGTTCAAATACCCATGGATTTTTTGTTTGTTTACTGGCTTCATATAATTCCGAAAACACAAGTTTTCTTGAAGCCTCTTGCTCATATCTCTCATCAAAGGGTGCTATTCTATAATGTTTCTTTAGCAGATCCCCTGCTAATCCGAGCGAGCTTTCAAATATTTGTCCCACATTCATTCGTGAGGGTACTCCTAAGGGATTGAAGACCATATCAACAGGTGTTCCATCTTGCAAATAGGGCATATCTTGCCTAGGCAAAATTTTGGAAATGATCCCCTTATTCCCGTGTCTTCCGGCTACTTTATCCCCAACTTTGATTTCACGTTTCTGTAAAATATATACACGAACCATTATGTCAAGGGGGTCCCTCTGGATCCATTTCACATCGATAACGCGCCCTCTTCCACCTATAGGTAGTTTGAGAGAAGTTTCTTTTGAAGTGGATACCTCAAGACCAAAAATAGCCCGTAATAATCCAGCTTCCGCGATATACGACGATTCGCTCGCTATTTGAGGCGTTAATTTACCCACTAAAATATCGCCAGTTTCTACCCAGGATCCCAACTTCACAACTCCATTTCTGTCCAAATTGCGGAGTAAATGTTCTTCTAGATGTGGTATTTCTTTAGTGATTTTTTCAGCGGAGCCTTGGCTTGTCGTATCCGTCTGAATTTCATATTTTCGGATGTGAAAAGAAGTATAAATATCCTCATATACCAAACGCTCGCTAATTAGTACGGCGTCTTCAAAATTGTAACCCTCCCAGGGCATATAAGCTACTAAAATGTTTTTTCCTAAAGCAAGTTCCCCACCAACTGTAGCTGCTCCCTCCGCTAAAATTTGCCCTTTTTTAATGGATTTCCCCCGCGGAACCCGAGGTTTTTGGTGCATACAAGTATTTTTGTTAGAGCGCCGATGGGCAACTAAAGGAATACTTATAGTCTTCCCATTACTTGATAAAAGGATCTTATGACTATCACTAGAAATGATCTTTCCCTCGCGTTCGGCTATAACGGAAACCCTCGAATCTAGAGCTGTTTGGCGTTCCAATCCAGTTCCAACAATGCACTTCTCGGACCGAGAAAGTGGAACTGCTTGGCGCTGCATATTAGAACTCATTAAAGCCCGATTCGCATCATTATGCTCAATAAAAGGAATGAGAGAGCCTCCAATAGAAAAATATTGGAAAGGGAAAATACTTCTAACATGAATCTGTTCCCATGCAATAGTCAGGAATTCTTGACGGTATCTAGCTGGAACAACCTGTTCTTCCTGAATACCCTGATTCAAGGACAAAGAATTTCCTGCTGCTATCATATAATATTCATCTCTATTTGGTGATAAATAAACCACCTGTCTCTCTTTTTTTTCTTTTGCTTTCTCAGATATTTCATAAAAAGGACTCTCTATGGATCCCCACCAGTGATCAATTCTCGCATGAATAGCTAACGATCCAGTAAGTCCAACATTGATTCCTTCGGACGTGTCAATTGGACAAATACGCCCATAGTGACTCGGATGAATATCTCGGCTCCGAAAACTTGCAGTTCTCCCCGTCAATCCTCCAGGACCCAAACAACTCACTTTTCGCCCATGAACCGTTTGTGTCAATGGATTGGTTTGATCAAAAACTTGAGATAAGGGGTATGTGCCAAAAAAGGTCTCATAAGTAGTTATTAATAAAATCGAAGTTGAAGTTGGAGTTACCAAAGTTTGTGGAGTCGGTTTCGATTGACGTATGAATACTCTACGGATAGTTTTTTGAACCGCATGTTGTAAACGGCCAAGAGCCAGTCCGAATTGATCTTGTAACAGATCTGCAACCGAACGAATACGTTTATTTTTCAAGTGATTCATATCATCATCGTCAAGTATACCCGTTCCAAATTTCATTCCAATCAAATGATCCGTAGCGGCCAATATATCTCGTGGTAACAAGAATGTATTGTTCTGAGGGATATCAAGATTCAGTCTCCGATTCATATTTCGTCGACCAACTCTTCCTAATTCACATTTTTGTTGAAAAAATTTCTTTTGTAATTCCTCGCATAAGGACTCCGAAAATACTAGGTCCCCACCTACACAAGCAAATTGTTGATAAAACTCCAAAATAGCTTTTTCTTTTGACTCAATCCTCTTCTTCTCCTTAGCATTCGGGAAAGACAAGAAAATTTCGGGGTAGGAAACATTATCTAAAATTTCTCTTAGATTTGAACCCATAGCTGATGATAGAACTAAAATGGATATCTTTTGTTTTCTACTCACGCGAGCCCATATCCTTTCTTTTTTATCAATTGCTAATTCCGACCTTCCTCCCCAATCTGATATTATAGTCCCGGTGTATATAGAAATTCCCTTATGGTCTAATTCTGAGCGGTAGTAAATACCAGGACTTAGCAATATTTGATTGATCACAATTCGGTAAATTCCATTTATTATAAAGGTTCCTAAGGAATTCATTATAGGAATGTTTCCAATGGAAATGGTTTGCTTTTGCACATCGAAACCAAAAATTAATCTCGCAGATACATATAATTCGGAAGAATAGGTGAGTGATTCATACACAGCATCCCTTTCTTTTATCGAGGGTTCTAGCAATTGATATCCTTTCGCAAATAATTGAAATGCAATTTCGTGATCTGGATCTTTAATTGTTGCAAACTTCTCAAGTTCTTCTGCCAAGCCTTGATTAATGAATCTACAAAATCCCTCGAATTGGATCTGACTAAATCCGGGTATTGTGGACATTCCCTCATTTCCATTCCGGAGCATTTTAATCTTAAGTTTCTTATTTATCGAAGAAAAATTCCATTATCAGCTCACTCTTCATCAATCCCTACGGATCAATCTAGCAATCATGGAATCTATATTCTGTTTACTGAATCACATGAAATTCTAGGGAACTCCACATATGTATTTCATATATGTATTTCATACATATGAATAGAGACGATTTCGACGAAAATTCGAATTTACCAGGGGTAGAAATGCAATAAAAATGAATTGATAAAACAGTCCTAGAAAAAAATTCTGCCACTTAAACTTTATGATATTCTAAAAAGATTGGATAGCAAAGATTTCTCGTTTAATCTCCTTTCTATGAAAGGGATAAAGCCATAAGAATTTATAAGCACTAGAAAGTTTGACTTTAGTTCGATTTAGAATAGCACGCTTAGTTTTATTTTCAAAAAGAATTTGAGGTTTCTTTTTTGTTTCGTAGTAGTAGAGAATTGCTGGAAAATAAAGGATTTCGTTGTAGAATCCTAAAATAAAGTATTTACTTTATTTTTTAAGTACTTGCCAATCTAGTTATCCACCTATCTACATATCCTTTCTTTTGCACTTAGGTGGGCCAAGAAGGCCAAGCCATAATCTATATCAGAGCCAATTCCCTCTTTTTTTTATTTAATGCAATGAAAAATGAAAGCATGATTCCCCATAGGGATATGTACATAAGGGGGATCCATAGATAATAATGCTGTTCGGACCTGGAGTTTCCCTATATACGGATTAGGGAAACATTTATTCTATTTTATTATGCCATTAAAAATAATGGGGGGGAGAATACCGATTTAAAAGTCGTTCACTACTGCAATTAAAAAAAAAGAAAATTATAGTTAATGGTTCCAATTTTTTCTTAATTTTGCAGCCTGTGACTGGAAATCCACTTTTTCTCCTTTGTGATCTCAATAGAATAGAAAGAAAAGGGAAGTTTTCTAGTGTTAGCAATGTGTGTTTTAAAATGGAATCCATCGAGGAGAATAAGCGAAACAGGATCCAAAAAAGCAGAAATCTATTTTTTGAAAAAGATTAGAAAAAGTTAAGTAGAATTAGATTCAAGATAAAAGAAAAAAGGGTTTTAGTAAAAAAGTGTAGATGAATACTTGGTCTTTTCTCGATTTTAGATCGGGTTTTTTGGCGGCATGGCCAAGTGGTAAGGCAGGGGACTGCAAATCCTTTACCCCCAGTTCAAATCTGGGTGCCGCCTGATCAATAAAATACTTAGGATTATAGTACTGATCAAACCCTACAAATTCCTACCTCTATAAGTTGGGGCACGAGAGTAACTAGGTTTGGCGAGACTTAATTTTGAGAATCCATACCATAGTTCTATCCTCAAACTAGGGTTTGTTTTGTCGGCAGTGGCCCAAACGGCTACCAATAGGGATGAGGTAGCGTTTCGTTATTCTTTTATTGATTTAAATTGATTCGATTCAGGAATTTAAAACTACGAGACTAAGATGTCAGAAATCTTCGTATCCAAAGGTTCCTAAGGAGCAGTCCTTTTTCAATCTAAGCTTTTTAAATCTAAGTATAGAAGAAGGGATTTCGCGAAGAAATATCAAGACTTCCTTTCCTAATTATCATACATTTTTTTTATGGTACATCTTACTACATACACTTCGTACATCTTATGCTACCTACATACACTAAAGTAAAGGTTACTGATTCTGTCGAGAATTAGATTGAATAGGCTGATCATAAATAAATTTCTGGGTTGTGGATGGGGCCTCCTCACTCTTTCATAGAAAGATAGAAAGCGGGGCAGTAGGGTTTAGGTCAAAAATAAACAAGTGTAAGGTAGGTATTCAATAAATATTTATCTATCCTAATTTTAGGATATATTCTTATGCCCTTTGCTTATAAAAAAACAAATGGAAGAAAAAATCTCTCTATTCCCTTCTATTCAGGACATCCCCCTACTCTTTTTTAGAGAAAGGGCTATGTATCATATTTATACTTAATGCTCTCCAATTCTACTAGAAATCCTATAAGAATTTGTTAGAAGTAAATTCCTTTAACGGATTCATCCATAGTCTTAGGGCAGAATGGCCTTTTGACTCTGTACCCTTGATTCCACTATGATTATTGATCAATAGTAGAAGAATTCCTTCATAAAAATAGGAGACATAATTTACATGGATATAGTAAGTCTCGCTTGGGCTGCTTTAATGGTAGTCTTTACATTTTCTCTTTCGCTAGTAGTATGGGGGAGGAGTGGACTCTAGGGATACTACCAATTGATTGAGTAGTCAAATTGTAGTATCAACTCTTTTCTTTAATTGATCGTTTTGCATTAATAAGTTTGGCAAACTTTATTTTTTCTCTCCTTCTTTAGTTTTGTTTCACTCTTGTAAAAAACTTTTTTAAGAAAGTAAGAAAGAGTCGTTCTATTCTACTATGTTCTATTCCAGTATAATAGAATATGTTCTATTCCAGTATAATAGAATAGAAAGGGCTATTATAGTAATTCAGAATTTCTATTCTACTAGAAATGGCGAGTAAAAAGAAAGTTCTATACATAAGAAAATTAACCTTTTTTACACGAAGCTATTCACAACATATCGCACATTTTCCATTTATACTATTTTCTTATTCTTAGAAAATTTTTGATGTTCTTTTTTTTTTTTTGAAGGATCTCGATTGAAGCATCTCGCGCTATTTTTAAGCATGAAAGATTCGTAGGTTTTTTCCTTTTACTTTTTTTCTTTTACTATAGTCTATTCTCGTATTATTTCCCCCCCCTCCATGGATTCTTTCAATGAAGAATTGTCTTCGATTTTTTTGATTTTGACTTGATGGAAATTAAGTGGATGCAGTGAAAAAAGAAGTAGAATTAGACTACTATTTCAATCTACTAATCGATTCCATGTAGATTCCAGATAATATAATAGAAAGAATCTAAAGTGTGGTAGAAAGAACTATATGTAGTTCTTTCTACCACACTTTATGATTCCAACCAGATCCTTTCATTTAAGACTTGGATTTGTATTTTCTTTAATCCCTTTTTCATTTTCATTTCTTCAATGATTAATTGGAATTCCAATTAATCATTTTGGCTGGCTGTTTTTACATAAATAATAAGTAAAAAGGCAGTAGGAACTAGAATGAACAATGCGGTAGCAATAAATGCGAGAATATTGACTTCCATAACCTCTTGATTTTTTTTTCACAATAACTCGGGATGTAATCCCATAGAGAGGAAAAAGGGGTATCCTGTAAATTTCAGGGGAGGACTTACATTCTGATAATACTGAATCAATTCAATATTATGAATATTGGATCTATCAAATCAATTCATGCTTGATAGTAGAATAATATAACATAGGAAGATCCCTTATCCATACTAAGACCAAAATAGGTTTTTTGATTGGATTCGAAACTCCCTCTATTCTATTTTTCATTCTTTTCCACTTTTGCTTTTATATATGTATAACCATGTATAACCCAAAATAAAATCTTTCTTATCTTATCCAATTTCCCTTCCTTTTTCTTATAGTTATACATACAATTATGTATGTATGTATTATATGACCTACTTTCTATGGGTCACATAGACATCCAAATAAGCAGTAGAAGTAGAAATGAGATGGAGAAAAGAGGATCTTAAATAAAAAGGATCCAATATTTAAATCTGAAATCAAAATATTTTAATTTAGGAAAAAGAGCGTTTGCTTGGTTTTTATTTTATTAGGTTACTATCAATATCCGCTTTTTGGGATCTAAAGATGAGAGCAGATCCATAAAAAAAAGGAGTCGGCAAATAGAGTGAGGGGGATTCTTCCTAATTATTCATTGAACATACACAAACAACGTTAGAACTAGAAAATGGAAGGGGTGTGGTTTAACCCCCAAAAAGGAACTAATTAGATGAAATTTTTTCTCTAACAATAAAAGAATATGGTTTATGTATGGATTCCGGTAAAATACCGGTACTCTATTCCATAAGAGTCGAATAGGAAGTTAAGATGAGGATGGTATAATCATAAAAATAGAGTAATATCCTAAATTATACTAATCCACGTATGATATGTACGCCTTTCCTTATCAACCAGAAGTAGTGAAAAAAAAAAATGCCTATACTGCTCTCTTTTTACTGAGAAATGCGAAATAAAAAAAGTGAAGTAAGGGTACCCCATAGATATTTGATGTTGCCTCCGGCCCCCCCTTTTCATCAAAAATTTCCATGAAAGATGAATTTGTCCATTCATGGAACCCTAGTTCGGGACTGACGGGGCTCGAACCCGCAGCTTCCGCCTTGACAGGGCGGTGCTCTGACCAATTGAACTACAATCCCTGCGGGGTGTATGGCATACCTATTCTTAAATAGAACCATAAGAAGATTCGATTCGTCTGTCGTGCTCTAAGAAATAGAGGAATAATATACTACATACCCACATAGGATATGTGGGTATAGTGATAGTGGCATAACTAGTATGTCGCGATTTTTTATCCCTAAAAATAAACGATAATCCGCCTTTCCATAAGAAAAACTCTTTTCTTTGTCTTTTCTTTGTAAGATAAAAAATCAGAGAGATATGGATTAGAAAAAATTTCCCCATTTCTCTTTATCCTTTAGTTCTATGGATCAGACATTTTTTTTTCTTTCATACAAAAAAATGCATTTAGTTTATATTCACGAAGCCCTAGATTTTTGGGCCGAGCTGGATTTGAACCAGCGTAGACATATCGTCAACGAATTTACAGTCCGTCCCCATTAACCGCTCGGGCATCGACCCAGGAAGAATTTTTTCTAGGCTTTTTAATAATCTATGATTAACCTCTTTTTATAATACTCCCTACCCCCAGGGGAAGTCGAATCCCCGCTGCCTCCTTGAAAGAGAGATGTCCTGAACCACTAGACGATAGGGGCATCACTAGACGATAGCGCCATATACAACCACTCGTCATTATACTATAATGATAGTATGAGCAGTTTTTTGGAATTGTCAATATACTCGAAGAGTATAACTAGATCATAAGGAAAGAGTCTTTACTACTTTTCCGTTATGTTTTCATAGGGTTTTTTTAGTTGAGGGTTAGGTTAATTCACAGATCATCCCCTACTTTTTAAGGAAATTCCTTTAAAGGGTATAGAATAAGAATAGATTAATAAAAAGGAGTCTAGATTAGTTCAGTACAGGTATTGATTTGATTGCTCTAACAGGAAGTCCAATTTCATTTCTTTTTTGCAATTTAAACTCTGTGCTTCCTTTAGTGTTCAGACCAAAAATGCCGGCATCTTGCACTAAACTAAGTCATAAAATTCAAGAAAAAATGGAGACATTAAAAAAAAAAAATGAATGAATTTAGTAGAAAAGTACTTTCTAGGATTCGAACCGATGACTTCCGTCTTACCAAAGCATTACTCTACCACTAAGTGTAAGTGAAAAGCCCTTTATCGGATTTGAACCGATGACTTATGCCTTACCATGGCATTACTCTACCACTGAGTTAAAAGGGCTTTTTATTCAATAATTAGCCACTTTCATTTACTATATATGAGTCTACTGCATAATGTACATGTACATAATATATGTATATATTAATGTACATAATATATACATATATAGAGATATATGTAGAGATTTTCTTTTATATATATATCGAGATGTAGAAGTTTATTTATGGGGAGGTTCAAAATCTTGATAAAATCAAGAAAAATAAGAAAATATTTCATATTTTCTATTATCACTTGCACAAAGTAGAGGTATTTTATTATTATATAAATAAATACGTATAACATATAATAAAATACTTGAACAGAGAGTTGACACATTCAAAAATTATTATATATATCGGATACCTTGAAGAAGGTGGGTAAGTTCATAGGTATGTAAACACGATCTCGGACGACTCACCAAAGCCCGGAAGTTCAATTTTTTTTTGTTTAAGGGGATTTATTTAAGGGGAGAACAAATATGTATCAATTGTTGAATCGGATACAACAATGGGCCAAAAATGCCCAAGGGGCCATAAGAACTGCTGTTAAAAAAATGAAAGACTTTGTTTTTTTTATCTTTAGGCTATTCACTTTTCATGTGCTCAGAATGTTCTGCAGAATTAGGGACTTTTTTCTTCTATTGGCCGATCTTATGATGAGAACTTTCTCAATTTATGTTTTATTTCCCCTAATTCTAATTGGGTGGGGTATAAAGGAATTTGCGCTCTTCATATACCCATATGGCTGGGTATTAATTTTCAGTGATATACTTCTTATCTGTTTTGGTGATAGATTGAAACAATTTTTAACAAGCATCTTTTGGAAAAAGTTTCGAGTTCAAAACTTTTTAATTTTTGTTAAAAAGTTTTGGACGGATTTGTTGAAACGATTTTCAACAGGTACCCCTTGGAAATGGGGTACTTGACTATTCCACAAGGATTCTAGTCGATTTGGAACAAACTATGTTGGAGTTAATTTTATTCTAAAAAGTTGTCAGTCGAATTTATACTGCAGAGTAGAAAAATTATACTACTGCTTGCCCAACAAAAAAGAAAAACCATATGCTATATGCATAACTCCTCCAGGTTAAGAGTTTTCCGTTTCCGAACACTAGAAAAAAGGAGGATTTTAGATTTCCGATCCTAGGATGAAAAGGAAGGGAACAGATACCCAATATGATTCTTGGGAGGAACGGTTGGTAATGATCTTGGTCCTCTATGCCCTTTTTTATGTTATGTGTTCTTAGTTCTATTCATCTTCTTTGATTCTTTTAAACAAGAATTTAATAAACTAGAATTGAGTGGAAAAGAAGAGAGGAAATTCGTAAATGGAGAGGATCCACTAACCAGAGACTTTCTGGATCCTCTTTATGAAGAGTTTTGGGAGTCCTCATCAGAGTCCTCTGATGTAAATTTTCATTAGGTAAATCTGTCGACTCCTATCCGCTTTTCTTTTTAAGTTATTACTCTTTGTTTGTTGCTTCTTTCAAGTGATAGAGGAAGTCTATGATGAATTTTTTAAAGTCATCTCACTCCTTCCCTATGGCTTGGATTTCATGATAAGTGGAGGAAGAAAAAATCTTTCCCAATTTATTTGTTCAATTCTGAACAAAAAAGAAAAGGAAGAAAGGGATTTATGGGGACTGTACTGCCCCCTATATCTCTTAGTGTATATTGTAGGAATTAGTGTATATTGTAGGAATAATAAAACTAGACAAGAGTCTGGCACATTTACGTCCTCACAAATAATGATCCTTGTAGTCATAACCGTAGAATAGATCCTTGCATACATTTGGTTCATACACTATTGGCATGGTAAGAAGAGATGTATTTTACAGACTAGAGAGGGGCTATCTAAATCCTAAAGTAAAGGTTCGCGATTGAAGTACCAATCGCCCACCCCCATGAATTTTCTCCGTTTGATTCGATAAGGTTGAATTAGCCCCCTTCTCGAATGGCTACCCTTGACAAAGGGTAGCGTTGGTATCATAATCTACATGTAGCGGGTATAGTTTAGTGGTAAAAGTGTGATTCGTTCTATTAATAACTGAATTTGAAATGATATACTTAAGGCATCCTTAAGTTTTTTTATATTCATATTCCGATGAAAACTTTAGTTCTTATAAAGGGTTTAATCCTTTTTCTCTCAATAGCATATTGAGGAAGAATATACATTCTCGCGATTAGTATCCAAAGACTATTTGAATTTGCATCCAAAATACAAATTCGATTATGAGTACAGAGTCGCGAAGCATAATTTTGCATTTAAGTATTCCGATTGAATAAATATGAGTAAAGGATCTATGGATGAAGATACAAAAAAGTTTATTTCCAATCGTAACTAAATCTTCTTTTGTTTTGTTTAAAAAGGAAATGGAAGCCCAATAGCTAAAAAACGATGGTTTTGGTTTACTAGAACCATCAGTATATTGTTTCAGCTCGGTGGAAACCCAACTCTTTTCCTCAGGATCTCTTGAATGAAATTAAGGAACGAAGTAAGTAGATTAGATAGATATTTAGGAGAATTTCTATTTCCTACTCTATAGGGATCATCTAGAAAGCGGAGAGCTTTGGTTCCATTCAGACAGAAAAGCTGACATAGATGTTAAGTGGTGAGAATATCCATAAAGGAGCCGAATGAACTCAAAATTTCATGTTCGGTTT